TAAATAATATGAAAAGAAAGTAGAAAGAAATGAAAGGGGATCAGACAACCCACAAATTTTTTTAGCTTTTGGAATATATATGAAGTATTAACCTTGTATTTTCCATACTTAATTTATACTATTTACTCATCTTTAACTATATTTAAAGATAGAATAATGGGTACATCCCCGGATACTTACTGGATAAATATGCATCATGATTTATACTATTCAATGAATATGTATCGCGACCCATATCAATTAATTTGTAGAATAGATATTCATACAAAATGCTCGAGTGCCAGGAACCAGATTTGAACTGGTGACACGAGGATTTTCAGTCCTCTGCTCTACCAGCTGAGCTATCCCGGCCATTGATGGCGTATCATCCTAATTTTTATTTTCATTTTAATAGAGGACTGGGGTATATGTCAATTAAAAGAAATACGAAAGGGGGATTACAAAGTCTTATCTATACTCTGATGGAATGTCTTAGATCTTCAAAAACAACTTTGTAAGTTTCAGTATAGTACGAGTAATTATAATTAAAAATTAAATGAATTACTAATTATTCAAATTTCATATTAGGGTTCTTTTCTCAAATCTGTTCATTTGTACGTTTTTCATATATATATGAAAAGTCTTGGGATAAGAAAAAAATTTCCGCTCAGATCCAATTAGAATGAAAGATAAATGGAACGAATTTTGAACGACTAATGAACTGAGAGGATACGATAAATAATTAGGGAATCAAATGGGCCATTTTGGGGATAGAGGGACTTGAACCCTCACGATTTTTAAAGTCGACGGATTTTCCTCTTACTATAAATTTCATTGTTGTCGATATTGACATGTAGAATGGGACTCTATCTTTATTCTCGTCCAATTAATCAATTCTTTCAGATTTTGATGGAATAAATGATTTGATCAATGAATATTTGATATCTTTTTTCAACTTCGTATTGATTCACAAAAATTCTTTGAATTCTCGTAAAAATTAAAAATACAGATTCGGGTTGTCAGTAATCATTTGGAGATACTATTTCAGTATGGATACGTTTATCCTTTATGGAATTTTGATCGATACGTTACTTAACGCAACGCAGTCAATTCCATTTGTTAGAACAGCTTCCATTGAGTCTCTGCACCTATCCTATCTTTTTATTATCGCTTTCTGAACCCTTGTTTGTTTTGATAAAACCGGATTTGGCTCAGGATTGCCCATTTTTAATTCCAGGGTTTCTCTGAATTTGAAAGTTATCACTCGGTAGGTTTCCATACCAAGGCTCAATCCAATTAAGTCCGTAGCGTCTACCAATTTCGCCATATCCCCCCTTCCCTTTGCTTTGTAATTAGGATATTATTATCCTAACGTTTTACTTTATATTATGATGGGACTATTGAATTCATCAATTCAATATACAATATTGATCGATACATAGTATTTCTATACTATATAAATAGATAAATAGTATGTTAAATACTATTGATATTTTCTAAATATAGAGTATCCTTACGTCTAATAGTATAATTCTACGTATATATCATATATTTTCCCAATATATATTGGTTTTAGCGTGCAATTTTGCATACTTGAAGGGTCGATTCTTTTGTTTTCATCTTAGCTCGTATCTCTCCGAACGAAAAAAAAAACTAAAAGGAAATTTAATTACTCGTATATTGAATAATTTAATAGCCATAACGAATCTAATGGCTATAACTAATAATTGTTTTTTTTTATTTATTCAAATAAAAAAAAAAACAATTTTCAATTCAATTGTAGTTTGAATTAAAAAAAAAATCTTACTAGCTAATTAAGCGATTGATTATTGACAATCTTATATTTGATAAGATAAATATATCGAAATTATATATTGCTATATTGATATAGTAATTGTTATGTCAAGAGTTAATAGCTAAGATTCCAGTAGTTTACTAAATTCCTATGTGTGTAGAATTTATGTTAAGCGGGCCCGCTTAGCTCAGAGGTTAGAGCATCTCATTTGTAATGCGATGGTCATCGGTTCGACTCCGATAGCTGGCTTTTCTCCATCTGTTTGATTTTTATTTTTTCCATAGTTGATAAGGTGAAATCAAAGAAATTGAAAAGGTTTCTTCTCCTTTTCCCAAAGAGCACCATCCCATATCCCATAAGAACTTCCAAAAAAAAATTGGAGGAGTTTGATCTATGTAGACCACATCAATCAATAAAAGAAACCTTACTTTATTTTTATATTCTTATTATTTTAATTTTATTTTAATATTATTTAAGATTTTTTAGTATTTAATAGTTTTCAATTAATTAAGTTTTATATTATATAAAATTTTATATCTAATATTAATACGATTAAAGTATATATTATATAATATATTAAGACCGGTATATTGATACAATTAATCTAATTATTCTTTCGAATTATTCTTTGTAGTACAATATTTCAATAAGTTTCGATTAAGTTATTATTTAATTAAAAATTGAAATTATATTTTTAATTTTTCTATTTCTCATTTAGTTTAGTTTAATTGCATTTAGGTTTATGAAACTTCATAAGGAGTCTTTATGTCGCGTTACAGAGGGCCTCGTTTCAAAAAAATACGTCGTCTGGGGGCTTTACCGGGACTAACTAAAAAAAAGCCTAGAGCTGGAAACGATCTTCGAAACCAATTACGCCCCGGTAAAAAATCTCAATATTGTATTCGTTTAGAAGAAAAACAAAAATTGCGCTTTCATTATGGTCTTACAGAACAACAATTACTTAAATACGTTCATATCGCCGGAAAAGCAAAAGGGTCAACAGGTCAAGTTTTACTACAATTGCTTGAAATGCGGTTGGATAACATCCTTTTTCGATTAGGTATAGCTTCGACTATTCCTCAAGCCCGCCAATTGGTTAACCATAGACATATTTTAGTTAATGGTGGTAGAATAGATATACCAAGTTATCGCTGCAAACCCCGTGATATTATTACAGTGAGAGATGAACAAAAATCTAAGTCTCTGGTTCAAAATTATCTTGATTCATCTTCCCATGATGAATTGCCAAAACATTTGACTCTTCACCCATTCCAATATAAAGGATCAGTCAATGAAATATTAGATAGTAAATGGGTCGGTTTGAAAATAAATGAATTGCTAATTGTAGAATATTATTCTCGTCAGACTTAAACCTAACTAAAATAAGTAAGAAGGATTCGGACAATTTTGCCCTCCCTTTTAGACCCAAAGAGTCTCGAAGCAAGGGATTTTATCCGAGGATTTTTTTCCCATTCATGTATCATAGGGATATTTTAATTCCTTTCTTTCTAGTATTTTACATATTACAGAAATTGGGATTAGGAATAGCGAAACCAGATCAAAGAAAGCCCTAACTGTTAGAAGAATGGTGTCCTTTGTTATTTGATTTGAGATATTGCGATCAATAACATTGGTGAATTAGGTGAAGGGTATGGAAAGAGAGGGATTCGAACCCTCGGTAAACAAAAGCCCACATAGCAGTTCCAATGCTACGCCTTGAACCACTCGGCCATCTCTCCTACATAATGATAAAGTTTAATAAATCGAGTGAATAGTAATTTCTATTAAGTTTTTGGATAAATGTGTACACTCTATTTTAACTAAAAAAAAAATAATAAAAACTTTGTCAAATCTTTAGTCGAGGTTGGGTGGGGAGATGAGATAATTTTGTGGGACAAACTGTTAAAAACAATAAATATTCGATTCTTTATCCTCTTTGGATCATAATCATAATTTAATCAAAACTTATTGAATTTTCCTACAGATTCTAATAAATTCGTTGATTCTTCAGCTTTGATGAAATCGGAATATTTTCCGATATTCTTAATCCTACATTTGGATGAAATCTAATCGTCTTCAAATATTTATTAGTTTTTAGTGATTCCTGCAAAAAATAAACAAGAAGTGTAATTTTTTTGAGTAAATGAGTCTGTTTTTATGTTATTTCGTACTGTCAAATTCCGCCGATTGTGGGATTATTTTCTCACGAAGGTAATTAAAAGAAATTATAGAATAAATTTCTGTCTATGTCTAGATCTCGAATAAATGGAAATTTTATTGATAAGACCTTTTCGATTGTAGCCAATATCTTATTACGAATAATTCCGACAACTTCGGTCGAGAAAGAGGCATTCGCTTATTACAGAGATGGTGCGATTTGATTATTTTTTTTTTAGTTATTTTATACTTTTCTTTAATTTTTATAATGTAATTTTAATTTAGTTATTTATATTTTTTAACGTTCTTAGCATTCTTAGTAGAAAGTTCCATAATAATTATATTATTCGGGATATAAAGAATTGAAATAAATCTACGCTTGTTGAAGGTGAAGTTTGTAAATAAAACAAGCCCTTCTGTCGTGTATCCCCGATTAATGCAACCTCAAATCTTCAATTGTTAATTATATTATAGAGTATTGAGCGAAAGGTTACACCTATGGTTGGGTTAGGTCAAACCAAACCTACTCCACTAGTACCAATAGGAGTAGTACCAATAGGAGGCATAGAGGAAGAGGCACTACTCCTCGGAATCAACAACAGGAAAACTTTGTTCTAAATTATCCCCTCCCTTTTCCTTATTAGGATCGGACAAGAATGGTTGGGACAACAAGCACCCATCTCGTTCGTGTTTTGGATACCCGTATAACCATCGAAAACTGTTGAAGTGACTAATTTCTGAAAATTAAACGGCGTTTAAGACAAATAAATTGCTGGAGTCACCCTTTCTTTATCTAGTATCAACATACTTGATGTTAAGGAAAGAGCTTTTACAAGAGGGTTGGTTAGAGATTTCTTGTAAAAACACCAGCCCTGCTCAGGTTATAATGAGAATATTTCAATCTTTTTTTATTTTATGTATTAGTCGTCTCATTATGTACATAAAGGAGGAGCCGTATGAGATGAAAATCTCATGTACGGTTCTGAAACGGAGATTTTTTTAATCGAATGACGACCGTAACGGATGTTGGCTCAATCCGAAGGAAATTATGCGGAAGCTTTACAGAATT